TGGTATTTTACGTGTACTCTTACGTGAACCAATACGTCCACGTGAACCCTTTTTCGGTATAGCTTTTGCCATATTTTATGATCTCATAAATTTGAGTCAGAGATATATGGATATATCCATTTCATGTCAAAACAGATTCCCTATTTGTATATCAGGTCTTTAACGAGTTTGATTATCCTTGTCTTTGTTTATGTCTTGGGTTGGAACAAATTACTATAATTCGTCCCCGACGACGGATTAGTCGACATTTTTCACAAATTTTACGAACGGAAGCTCTTATTTTCATATTTGCCACTCCTTACTTTAATTTTGAATCCATTTTTTGGAAGAAAATAAGTTTCTTGAAATTTTCCATTTCGAATCGTATTCCTACGAAAGAAATGGTGAAGTTAAAAAACACCTAATCTTTCGAATCTTTGTTGCGGAGTCGATAAATTATACGACCTCTGGTTGAATCATAACGACTTACTTCAATTTTTACTCTATCTCCTGGCAGTATCCGTATAAAACTACGTCGGATCTTTCCTGAAACATAACCTAGAATCATATCTTCATTATCTAAACGAACCCGGAACATACCGTTGGGAAGCGATTCAGTAATTAAACCTTCATGAATCCATTTTTGTTCTTTCATTCCAGGTAAAACCCCCTTGAAGTATCAACTAGTGGAGGAAGAACCCTATTAGAGAACCTACCCCTTCTCTTTTCTTTTTCACAAAAAAGAAGTTTCATATCGGATATTAGAAGGATTACCATATATAACACAAAATTTCTCCGCCTATTCTTTCTAGTCGAGCCTCTCGGTCTGTCATTATACCTCGAGAAGTAGAAAGAATTACAACCCCCATCCCACCTAAAATTCTAGGAATTCTTTGATAGTTAGAATAGATTCGTAGACCCGGCCGACTTATCCGTTTTAAATTTAAAAGATTTCTATAAGTCCTTTTCCTATTCCTTCTATGTCGTAGGGTTAAAACCAAAAAAGATTTGTTGTTCTCTCGATGTTTTCTCACATTTTCGAGAAAACCCTCTCGTAAAAGTATTTTAACAATACTTTGGCTGATATTAGTAGATGCTACTCGAACCACGCTTTTTCTATACATATCGGCATTTCGTATAGAAGTTATTATGTCAGCAATAGTATCACTACTCATGATTAATTAAAATTATTGGTGCCTCCAAATTTCGATATAATCAACATGTTTTTCTTTTTTTTTTTTTTTACGTGTTTGTTTATAAATATTAATTTAATTTGGAAAGGTATATACGTGAGAGAAAATCTACTAAATGAATCTTAATCTATTTCTTTTAAATACCCTACTATAACCATATCGTGGTCTTATTTTATAATACCTCGGGAGCTAATGAAACTATTTTAGTAAAATTGAACTGTCTCAATTCTCGGGCAATCGCACCAAAAACTCGAGTTCCTTTTGGATTTCCTTCTTGATCAATCACAACTGCAGCATTGTCATCATATCGTATTATCATACCGTTGTCACGTTTAAGTTCTTTACAAGTACGGACAATTACAGCTCTGACCACTTCTGATCTTTCTAGAGGCATGTTTGGAACTGCGTCTTTGATCACAGCAACAATAACGTCACCAATATGAGCATATCGACGATTGCTAGCTCCTATGATTCGAATACACATCAATTCTCGAGCCCCGCTGTTATCTGCTACATTCAAATGGGTTTGAGGTTGAATCATATCATTTTTTTATCTGTTTTTTACAATACAAAGGTCGAAGAAAAAAAGAAATATTATTTGTCCAAAAAAAGAAACCTGCACCCACTATTTTTAAGTTTTTAAGTTTTAAGTAAGGCCTATTTCTTTTTTATCCCAAAATGATAAATTGAGCTCGTATAGGCATTTTGGACGCTGCTATTGAAATAGCCCTTCTGGCTATAGTTTCTGTTACTCCACCCATTTCATAAAGGATTCGACCTGGTTTAACAACCGCTACCCAATATTCGGGAGAGCCTTTACCTGAACCCATACGTGTTTCTGCGGGTCTTACTGTAACCGGTTTATCTGGAAATATACGAACCCATATTTTTCCACCGCGACGCGCATTTCGTGTCATTGCTCGTCGACCTGCTTCTATTTGTCTAGATGTGATCCAAGCGGGTTCAAGTGCCTGAAGAGCGTATTTACCAAAACAAATAGTATTACCTCGATAAGATATTCCCTTCATTCTTCCTCTATGTTGTTTACGGAATCTGGTTCTTTTGGGGTTATAGTTGATGGTTTGTTTTGAATTCCATCTCTACTACAGAACCGGACGTGAGAGTTTCTTCTCATCCAGCTCCTCGCGAATAAAATAAATTCAAATTAAAGATTTTGAGTTCAATTTGAATTCTATTCAGATATAATATTATGCATAGATGTATTTATATTTAATTTTAATAACTGAATCATGGATTTCATTTAATCTAGATCAAATCTTACTAATTTGTATATCTTGATTTGTCTATTTTGTTTGTATAGATATATATAATAATAATAAATAATAATGAAATTAAATATATATATTAATAACTATTAATTAATTAATATTAATAACTATACTATTTTTTCTTCTATTTATCGATATTATAAAATATTAATAACTATAATTAAACTCTTTTTTCTTCTATTTATCGATATTAGAATGTTAAAAGGAATCTTTTTTTTGTTTTACTCTTTATCGTATTGGATTGACCCAAATTTAGCAATCCAAGAAAATAAAGTTTTCGCGGGCGAATATTTACTCTTTCCGTTTCTATTTCAGTTCTATCATTCGTTCATAACTTTTCCGAATAGATGAATTGGTTTCTGGTCGGTTCCGCCATCCCGATCAATGAATCATTCAAATTCATTTTCATAGAATCTTTTGAATTCACAGGTTCCGTCGTTCCCATCGCTTCTTATTTAATGGTTAGGTCTGAATTCTACAATGGAGCTATTAGTTCTTGAGTCAATATTCTTAGTCTTTATTGGCTCGAAGCTCTTTATTTTTTGTTCGATGAGCAGATCCATTTAATGATGAATCCGTATTGATGCTTTATTACACAGATTTTTTATGAGATGACTCATAGACCTTACATATTGGAATTATATATCATCAATATTTTCTTTCTTCCTCTCATCCTTCCATTTATCCATACCCTTTCTTTTTTTTATTATTAACAATTTAGAAGCAGATTTTTTAATTTTAATAACTAATAAAAAAGATTTCAGTTGCTACAACAATATGAACAATATATCATATCTTGACTGGTTCTTTGGATCCAGATAATACGAAGTGATGAGTTGGTTATTACTTCTATAGTTATTTGTTTATACTATACTATGGGGCTGGTTTTTATACTAACCCTCAAAAAACCAACGAGTCACACACTAAGCATAGCAATTTTATCAAAAGATTAATTTAATTTTTATTAAACCCTATAGAATTATAATTTATAATTGTTCATTTTTTTTATTGAACAGAAAAGAAGAAACGAATTTCTTTTGTTCCATTGCTGGATAGAATAAAAAGGGAAATAAGGTTTATTATTCCCCCTCGATAAATATCCAAATTTTGATGCCTAATACCCCATAGATTGTTCGAACTGTATAGGAACAATAATCAATTTTAGCTCGAATGGTTTGTAGTGGAACCCTACCTTCTCTGATCCATTCAACACGCGCAATTTCTTTTCCGTCGATACGTCCTGCAATTTGCACTTGAATTCCTTTTGTATCTGCTTGTTCAGTTAATTCTATAGCCTTTTTCATTGCTTTGCGAAAAGAAACTCTATTTTTTAATTGGCCGGCTATAAATTCTGCAAGAATATTAGGGTTTCCATAAGGCTTTTCAATTCGTGCGATAGCAATGTTAAGTTTTCTATTTACAGAATTAAATTCTTTTTGTAAATTCATCTGTAATTCTTCGATTCCTCGGGGTCGACTTTCAATTAATATTTTTGGAAATCCCATATAGATTATTATTTGGATCAGGTCGATTCTTTTTTGAATCTCTATACGCGCAATTCCCTCGACGCCAGAAGACGTTTTCGTATTTTTTTGTACATAATTCTTGATATAATTTCTTATTTTTTGATCTTCTTGCAGACCCTCAGAATAATTTTTTGGTTGTGCGAACCAAAGGGAATGATGACCTTGGGTTGTACCAAGTCTAAAACCAATTGGATTTATTTTTTGTCCCATGTTCCCCCATTACTATACATATCATAATACGACATAGTTGTATCCTTTTTTTTCCGTTTAGGTTTTTGTGACCATGTAATAGAGTCGGTACCACCTAAGGATATATCTTTCATTACAATAGTTATATGGCAGGTAGGTTTTTGTATCGCAAAACTACGCCCTCGAGCTCGAGGTTTTAATCTCTTCACGATAGTACCTTGATTTACTTCAGCTTTACTAATGACTAAATTTGCTTCATTCGAACCCATATTGATACTCGCATTTGCTGCTGCAGAATAAACTAATTTAAAAATGGGATAACATGCTCGATAAGGCATGAGTTCTAATATCATAAGTGTTTCTTCGTAGGAACGCCCACGAATTTGATCAATAACTCTTCGCGCTTTGTGAGCAGACATAGATATATGTTGACCTAAAGCGTATACTTCTTTTGTCATAAAGTTCGCCTCCTACTAATCAATTAATTATATTATTAGTATATATTAGTATATATTTATATATATATATATTATAATTATATTATATATTGGTCTTCGTATATATTTATATTTATTATTATTTATATACGTTTTTTAATTTTAACGACGCGATCTATTATCGCTTTTTGCATGTCCTCGGAAATTTAAAGTAGGTGCGAATTCTCCTAATTTGTGTCCTACCATACGATCCGTTATATAAATGGGTAAATGTTCCTTTCCAGTATGGATAGCAATAGTGTGGCCGACCATTATGGGTATAATGGTAGATGCGCGGGACCAGGTTATTATTATTTCTTTTTCCGCTTTTGTGTTAAGCTTATTTAT